TTGCTGTACCGAGGGAAGCCCTTCAACCACCTCATCTCTATTATTTATTATATGATGATTGGTTGATTGTGATTGAAGATTTCTTTCTACAAAAAGTCTTCGAGATAAATTGGACCTCCGCCCGAAGAGCGCTTCCCTGGCTTAAAGGACGGAACTCCAGCGCACTGATTGAGCTAGCGAACTCCAATTTAAGTAAGACCAGGCCAGCTGTAAACAAAGGAAACAAAAGATTCGTGGTTGATACCAGTTGACAGCAATTGGCCAGTTTCCTACAGTTGACCGATAGAGCTCGACCGATTGATCCATAAGAATAAGAGCGGTAAGTTTTTATATTGACAAGGGGGGGAAGCGGTATCGAACAAGAAGAGCTGGAAGGGAAGTCGGACGGTAGGACTGTATTGCTCAAGAGCAGGATCTTTCTTTACAGGAAAGAAGACGGGGATAAGCGCCCTATCCACCAACCAGTAACTGCAAAGAAATAGAAATAGCGAGATGATCCATCATAACGAGAATTTCCATTTGCATTACCAGAAGAAAGAAAGATGCGCTAAATAGATTTTGGGGATATAGACTAGGAAACTACTATTGGCTAATGGAATCTATTAGTCTAGCTCTTATATATATTATGATTATGAAAGAAAGCAGCATAGCCAATTCTTTTTTAGCTAATGAGAAAAAGATATGAACACTAATAAAACCAGGAAAGACCAATCACAAATACCAGTGAAAGCGGAAAAGAGATGGCCTGGGGGAATGGAATACGGGAGGCGAGAAGTCATTTTTCGAAAGGTTTTCTTGTTCGAGCGGCTCAATTGACTATTCAGATTGACAGTGAATCGTCGACGATGGCATAGATTCGATTCGGACAAGACGATAACTATCCTATATAAGAGAAGGCAATCTAGGCAAGCAAAGGAAAGATTGATTATAGGCCAGTGAAAGAGAAAGAGAAGGATCTTCGGCAAGGGGTTCCCGGCTTCGCGAGACCTTTTCGATCTGCTCTAGGCTAAGCTCAATGGGGCCTTGCTTTGTTGATGCCAATCTCTTAGTCTGATTCAGATAAACTGTGAACCAAGACATGAAAAAGAACGAACTCAAAGCGAATTCTTTCATATGAGATCTTCTACCGGTACACGGAACACAAACAAAATCTCAATGAAATGAAGTACACGCAACTACGCCTGTGAACTCAGATAGCCTTTCAGCATTCCTTTCATCTACTCTAGGAAAAAGAACTTTCTTCTCTTAATATATTCAATTTCTAGTTAGAGGTCAAACAGCCCAAGACGCGCATCCACCAGATAAGCATATAGTTCGTTGTGATTCTCAAGTTCAAGTCCTTGTTTTTTATCCTACCCCCCTTTCTCTCCCTTTGGCTTCGGGCTTCTGTTCATGCTCATCCTCAGCCTCCGGTAGGCTGATGGGCATTGAACCTGACTCTGTAGACCTTTCAGCACAGTCTTCTACGACCTCTCCTATAGAAAGCTTTTTAACATGACTTTCCGGCTTTCCTGCTTCTGTGCTTGCTATTAAGAATATGGCATACCAACGATTCACTTACTTACGGGCTTACTGGAATGATGAAAGGGAAAGGTATTCGGAGTTCTTCACCCCGGCAAAGCAAAGTCCTTACTTTGACTTAGACTGACCCGAATCAAGTCAAGGCGATGCAGCAGGCTCAAGGCCCATCTTCTTAGTTTAGTTCTCTCTTTTCAAGTCAAGAATGTGCCAACCGAGGCCATTGAATTCGCTGCAGTGCAGATATCATCATAGTTGAAGAATAAGTTCTTCTTTTTACTGAATCAGCTACTAATCACATGTTTGGAATCGATCTAGCTGATTATCCGGTCGTTTAGTAAGCCCGAAAGCAAGAGAAAGAAGGTTTCCTTTACCACGGGAACTGCAGTAGCGGAACTAGCACGACGAACAATGCTCGACACTCTGTCAAGCGAGCCCCTCTAATTATCTGGAAGCCCCTTTCCCCTGTATAAGCATTCTAGCTCAATACCCTTTCACCGTCTTCTCACGCGCCCTTACAAAACAACTACTGCGAGAGCCTTTCAGCCAGAGAGAAAGAGCCTTTAGAATGGAAGCCCTTATCATCCACTTTCTTATTCAATATTGAATCTCTTGCTTAAGCTGTGTAAGCTCATTCAGTGGTTCACTTGTGACGGATTCTTAGTTGATAAGGGGATGTCTTCTTTTCACTCAGGTTTTACCAAACAAAATGAGGTCATCGGCAAAGAAGCAATGAGACAGTCGTTGGCCTCCTCGCCCGACTTGACCTCTATGGCTGTTCTGTGTAATGGCTTGATTCTTGATTCATTCCAGAACAAGAATTTCACTCATTTGAATGAAAGAGTTTGATACCAATTCTAGCTTCCGGGCAGGAGGGAAGAAGGTGACTTCAAGGCTGTTAGTGCTAAAAAGTTTCTTTCTTATTCTCAGGAGCTCACCTCTCCCCATGTCTCAGAGGAATCTACTCTTTCATGGCAGCCACCTTCCCCTGGAGTATACAAACTGAATTTTGAAAAAGTTTGGAAAGAAAAGTAGACGGAACGACACCTGTGAACTCGGATAGCATTGTGGCATACCTTTTCATCTGAACTAGGCTACTTTCTTTCTTCTCTTATGAAATTTTTAGTTTCAGATCATTCTTAAAAGAAGCTCTCTCTTATATACGATACCACCAGATGTGCCCCCTCCACCCTCGTCCAATCTTCCTAAGTGCCAGCCTAGCTTCATAGGAAGCTTAACAATACGTCCAGCTCCTTAAGGAATGAATACTTGGGCTTGGCCTGGAGTTAGGCTGAGATGCCTGGGCTAGACCCTGAAATCGCCGTCCACAGGCTTAATATCAAACCAGATGCTAAGCCCATCAAGCAAGCACAACGACGCTTTCATCCACTCCTCATGAAGAAGATTGAGAAAAAAGTAAAATGAAGTATGAAGGTAAACGGAAGACCATAGATGATGGAATGATGAATGAATGGAAAAACGAAATAAAAAGACTAAAAGAAGAATTCGCTCAACATGAAGAATTAGCTCAACAAACCAAAGAAGAATCCATATCACAGAATCACCCTTGGAAGGGTGAGAAACCACCACCTAATAAAGACTGAATAAAAAGAGAAAAGGGATCCCGATAACCAACCATAGGAAGAGTTCATTCATATTGGAAGTCCGGTGCGGGCGTTAAGACTTACTTTACTAACGTTCGGTACCCATATAAAGAGGGGTACCTACACTCTCAGTCAGTACTAGAAGGAGGTACCTTCTTCCGAGGAAACAAGGTCTTATTCATATCCTAAGTACCCGAGCGAGGGTCGGATAGCACGAGGTAAGTAGTTATGTTGCTAATCCTAAATAAAAATCGAAGACCAAGAGGTTCACTTACAACCAATTGGTCACTTCACTGCTTTCAGTAGCTTAAGGAGTTGTAAAAGGGTAGTCCTTGTTGTTATCATTCGTTATTACTTCCACCAGGGAAGTCACTCACTTGAAGAGGGCCCCAACCCTTGTTTGCTGAGCAGAGGTGAGAGGAAGCAGATAGGCAGCCCTCGTGAAGCTGTACACTCCCTACATTGCTCAACCTGTTTCCCCAAACCGTTCTAAGGAGGGGGCTATTGAGTTACTTTGCATATCTATAACAAGATTGTCTACTGACAAACAGTTGTTATTAAAGGAGCTCAAGTAGGGCCTATCTAATAAACTCTCAAGGTATCTTAGGGTCATACAGTGAGCTTTTCATACCAGGAATACTAGCTACAGTTGCCCTGCGGGGCTATCACACGGAGAAACAATTCCCTCCGGGGAGCTGCCAATAGAAAGCATTAGTATGCTATCAGTTGTTTAAGGAGCAGGATTGTGTATGATAATTCATTTTCAGGTGGTACTTATTATTGAAGAAGACGGAAACTACAGACGGGGAAGGAAAGAGGCAAATAAATAGATGCTCCGGGGAAAGCTTTGAGCTTAGCCTAGTATGGTGAATCAACAAAGTAGCCCCTATCACGTAAAGAGCGCTCACGTTGTGAAGTCTAGTTGGGAAAAGCAAGGATGGCATTAGTCGCTGTCAGCATTAGCCTTTGCCGAACCCCTTTTATTTTAATAGGATGACCTTTCTTTCAGATAGAATTTCTATTTATTAAGAATTTCACTTTGCATGGAAAGGTGAGCACGAAAGCTAGCATAGGGAAGGCAAAACCAGTCCCAGTTTACTATTTTCTTTCTGGGTAAATAGGTTTAGGTTTGAGAACTCGCTTTCAAATCCTTGCGATTCTTTCTGTGAAAGATCGGCGTATCTGGATTCAAAGAGAGAGAATATCTGGTCTCCGCCCCTTGCATCTCAAGTCTCACTTCCTTCTTCTGCTAATGCTACTCCCACTATATTATCGTAAATATACTAAACCACTATTCTAAATAATATAATGGGACTTATCCTGTTACAAGGTGGACAACTACAACTAGTGAGACTCAGTCTAAATGTAAATGAAACTTCCACTCTCAGGCAGGCCAGTTCTTTACATCTTTGGAAAGCGCATTGAAATGCATTTCAAAATTGGCATTGATTGACTTAGCTCACTAAGCGGATAACCCTTTATCAAAATAAAAAGGGTTCTAATGTCAACTTGAAACATGAAACTACCCACTTTAGTAACATCGATTTATCCACGACAGCTTCATCCGATAGTAAGTATCACATCGACTGCCCAGAGCGCCCCCTCGGATATAGGAGGGCTCTTTTCGGGCGTCTGTGAGCACTATCGGGAGTGGATGCTTATTTCCGGCAGGCAATTACCTCCGCAATGGTCAATACCTGACTTTGTGCGGACGGTTCTTGGGAACGAGGCTGTTCAAAGCGCCTAAATCCTTCCCTGGGGTCGCACAGGCCTCTCTTTCCGGTCTATAGGTCCCCGGCTTTTGGAGCAGGAGACGGTTAGGATAACGAACGTCGAAACGAGTACTTTTCACCTAAGTGGACATTGAAAAGAGTACTTACGAACCTTTTCTTGCTTTTGGCTTTGTTGGTCGATGAAATGATTCTTACTTATTATAGATGTTTGTATGCCTTATTATTCCTCCCTTAACAAGGAAGGAGGGAACGCATCATCAATTTCAGTTGTACACCAAGCGACGGCGATGAAATGATTATGCAGCTTTGGCCTCTTCCAAAACTTGTTTTCTTTAGGAGGTCCGTCAGAGGGGCGGCAATGAAAGAGATTCCCCTAATGAACCGATAATTAGCGGTAATACAGCCCAAGGAAGGAGCAGGATTCGAACCAGCGCTTCAGAGCCAGGATCAAACTCTTCTTTTGAGTATGATGCCGATGGAATGGTTATTAGGGATAGCCTTCGTCGACCTGTCCCTGGCCACAGGTAGGCGATCGATGAAATGATTCTTAGTCCGGACCGGTCTACATTCAGCTTACTACGGGCTTTGAAATATGCTTTCACTTTCTTTTCTTTGTGTACCGCTACAGCCAACCATCAACCGCTTCTGAAAAGGAACAAACAAGGGCTTTCAAAGAAGCCACAGCAAATAGCTACTCTACGGAACTTGCTACAGCGTACTACGTTCAATACTAATCCTCGAAAGAGGAGGCAACGGCTTACATATATATAAGATATAGCGGATGTAGCCGAACCTGCAACGGAGGAAGCAAGGGCAGAGACTACTGACCCTGGAAAAAGTGCCTAGCCGTACGAGACGAGTCTGGGAAGCAGGGAATCCTAAATCAGAGGGTTCCCTCAAAATAGAGAAGGCCGTCAAGTCCGAGGAAAGGGTCTTAGGTATTAAAGGCGGCGATAGAACTTCAATTGAATCGACCATGGAATCAGCTATAATGAAGCTGCCTAAGCGTCTGCCATTGTATTGTAGCAAGGGATCGCCTTCTTTGGAGGATCAGCCTAAGCTTTAAGCAGTAGCTAGTTTAGCTGCTTCTTCGGTAGGGGAATCCACCAGAAGCCGTTCCTTGATTGGTGACTCAGGACTTGTTGGCTGCCTTAGGGTGTAGGGAAGTGAGAGTCCAACCAGGCTGCAATACAACAATACAATACGTAAGCTCCATCCGAGATATTATATGTTATTATAAGTAAGCCGTTCTGCGGTAGTAAATAAAGTAAAGGGAGCTGATCTCATGTAAAGGGGGCTGACCCGACTAATAGAAGGGGAAAATAGACCCCAAAGGAGGTTCTTCTATGTCCAAAACAAAGAACAAATATTTATACCAGTATCCCTTTACCGTACAGCTTGAACTTTAGACCGTTCTATACCCGGGTAGGGAGATTCTGAAGTAAGAGAAAGCCAATACCTAAGTGACTCTTTCTTACCTGATAATGAGGCTCGTACTACGAACCGAACAAGGGCGCTAAACAAGGCCTCGTACCGTACTATGGTCCTTCGCCCCCAACAAGATTGATTCAATTCCCCAAGCTACGTCGATTCAATTCCAAAAGCAACTAAGGCGCCGGTAATACAAAAAGCACTACTCTTGTTGAGGCCCCGTATAGACAACTATTAATGGTCGTTAGGAGTCATAGGGGTGCTTGCCCTTCCTTAGTTGGTTGGGGAAAGAGATCCTACATCGATAGTTATTCTATTCTTCATTATATAGAATAACTATGCTAGGCGGGTTACCAGAGAAGAGGGGTTAAGCTACATCTACCACGTAGACTACTGAGACTGCTACTTCTACTTGCTTTCTTTATATATGCGCGCTAGCTTTTTGACGACTGAAAGGAGAGGAAGCTTTTGCTCCCGATCAAAGAGAAAAGGTAATTGACTTCCTGAACGACAAGTGGAACCACAGGCGAAGAGATAGCGTTCAATGAATCAGATAAATTCTTGTCACGAGCTGGACTTGAACCAGCGAACTACCTCACCTTTCATTCTGATCGTGACTTCCAAAAAGAAAGAAGAGAAGGAATGGGGGGTTGGCGCCGTTTAACGGATTGCTTGCTTACCAAGCGATCCTGGCCTCTCCTGGCCGAACTCGCCAAAAAAATAACAATAGAAGAGATCTATTTACCAGAATCGCTTCGTTTTATACGGTAAATAGAGATCCCTCATTAGGTTTGGCTCTCTTTCTAAACGAAGGATCCATTCCCGAATGTCGGGGATCGCTTCGTTTTCCACCTCGAGATCGTTCCGGATTATGGAGGCGCCCGCTTCAAGAAAAGAAGCGTTATCTCGGGATTGTCTCCAGACTGGGAGATCGCGCTCACAATAATGCCGGAGTTGGTCGGAAACTAGCCTATGAAGGCGTCTCAGAAGATCTCCCCTCTCCCCCTCTTCTTGAAGGAATGGGATTAACGGAGCCGGCGGATTCCCTACATGGGTATCTTGTGCCGGGGGGCTAGGATTCGAAGGGACAGGATGTGGATTATTGACACTTGCTTCGGAACTGGCGCCAGAACTGCTGCCCAGTACAGATGTCCATCCTTGGTTGTCGCCAGAACTGCTGCCCAGTACAGATGTCCATCCTTGGCTGGCGCCAGAACTGCTTCCCCACTCCCCTCCAGCCGGAGCCATCATGTTCTCCGGATAAAAGATTGGTAAAAATGGGCCCCCCCACCCCAATTGCTTAAAGAGGTACAGGATCGATTTTCTGACAAGCATGGATTGAACTCTTTCAAAAAAGAAATTCAAATCCAACCCCAGAAAACAAAATAAAAAGTAGTAAATAATAATAATAATAAAAACGAATATTACCTGTCTTACCGAAATCGGATTTCCCTTGCGTGCCATATGCGCTTAGACTTCACTTTTTCCCCCTTTTTCTTCCCCGTCCAATATTTGTTCTCGTGTAAAAGCAAACTCTCCAAATTTATGACCAACCTCCACCGTACGTACCTTTCGCTGCTCTTATACTCCCTGGCACTCGTGTCGCCATACCCCCCCGCGGCATTTCCATCGGACGGGAAAGGCTAGCAGATCTTTTCTTCGTAAGGGGCTCGATATGTCCCTGACTCTTTACTAAACCTAGGCCCACCCTTTCTTTGAACCTTGTCAATGATCGAACTTAAAGATATGAACTGAGTGCCATTTGATGAGTAACTGAGAACAAAGGAGAAGGATATGGAAAGAATGAAGTAATGAAAGAGGAAGTCATTGCTAGTAGTAACGACTTGTCACGATCCATTGGTTCATATAGAATCCATGTCCTAGGTGTATCAAAAAACATTCTTTTCGCTAAGCGTATATAATAAAATAGAGTGAAAGGGTCCACCCCGAAACCAAGGGGGTACTAACTAACAGCTGAGTCCTCTCCGAACCGCAGGAGATAGTTGCCCATCATACGGCTCACCAACTTCACTTGCCTCTATGGGAGGCTCGCTCCGGGCAGGTTCGGATCACTTACAATACACGGGCTCTACGAAGGAAGGGGTTAGGAGCGTTTGAAATATGTAACCAATGAAATACTGTATTTGTTCGATGAGAAATGCGAGTCTATTTTGTCCACTTTCTGCATCCCCCTCTATAAAAATGATCAAAAAGGAAGGCGAGCTTGCTTCTTATTCCCGTGTTTGATCTCTTCCATCTCTGCCTGGCTCGTTGTCACCTATGTTGAAGAAAGGTTTGGAACCTTGTAGAGAATGAAGAGGGGCCAAGGATCTTCCTCTCAACAGTGCTTTTCGAGGCTCCCCCCTGAATAAGTAAGGCCCCGTTAGCCTTAAGAAGATGGGGATAAAGAGTAAGGATTGAAGCCCCCTTAGCTCTGCCAGGCACTGGACAGGGGTTAGCTTTGTAAATGTGTAGAGCCCTGTGTAGTGTGGTGTAGTAGTAGGCACTTCTAGGCCCCTTCCCGGCTACTGGATCACTCCAGTGCTTCGGGTACTACGGACCCTCTGCCATCCATTGCAGCAGAGCCGTTTCATGAGTGGGGGGGCTAAGCGCAGTTCTTTGAATCAAACGTTGAATGAAATCGATTCTTTTTAGATATAAAAATAGAAATCAGATAGCATAGATGGATGGATCTATCTTTCTATTCATATATTACTAAAAAAAATGGATATTTATAGTAAAGTAGCCTAGCAAGAAGCCCCAAATCCTTTATTTGGCCGGGAAAGACTGCTTTTGACCCAGGAAGCGAAGGGAATGAGCTCGGCTGCTTCTCCTCCACACTTCTTTTTCTCCGTGCCCGTTCCGCATGCGCTTCGCGCGCCATTGGCGCTTTCGCTTTGCTCTCCTCTTATTCTTCATTGGACGGTTCGGATGGACTTCGCCGTTCTTTCCCAACTAAAATAGAAAGGGCTGTATCACATCGAGATGTCGATTCGTTTTCCGCCCCCAATGAGATGGGGAATTTGTAACCCCCTATTTAGACTTTTGGGCCCTTCATCTTTCTGAATCGAGACCCGGCCCGGCTCGCGTCGTTCCAACAACCGGCGGGGAGCACCTCAGTATACGATCGCGCGGAGTAACTGGGAGTCATTACACCTAAGGCCAACTTCAATTCACCAAACTAAGGTTCATCTCGTGTAGTGATTGTGGACTCGTACAAGGATATTGAGTAGACGGTTTCTGTATCAGACTCGACCCTATCTTTCGTAGCATGCATTCCCATCCGTGTCGCAACTGATTCGGTAAGCTACGTGTCCGGTGCACGGAGAACTGCCTTCGGTCCCCCAAACTTACTTACTCGTGGAAACCTTCCGGCCGCCCAACGACCTATAACGCTAGTCACTACTCCCACTGGGGCTAGGAAGTAAGCCCCACAACCCAAAGCGGCGAAGAACAAATAGAATTTGCTACAAAAGCCGGCTAACGGGGGTATTCCTGCGTATGAGAACATAGTAATGGAGAAGGTAATTGCCAAAATAGGATTCGTTTTGGCTAGAGCGCCCAAATCAGCTATATATTTGACACGGGTTTGGCGTAATGCTAAAACTATGGCGAATGCATCTATCGTCATTGATGCATAAATAAAGATACCAATTAGTAGTGATTGAATTCCTTCTATGGTTCCACATGAGAAACCAGTACGAATATAACCTACATGTCCAATTGAACTATGAGCTAGAAGTCTTTTGACTTTCGTTTGGGCCATGGCGGCCAGTGCTCCTAAGATCATAGAAGCAATGCTGCAGAAAAAGAAGATTTGTTGCAATGTAGCTCCATAAGAACCATAAATAGAAACACGTGAAATATTAGCAGAAATAGAGATTTTAGGCGCAATAGAAAGGAATGCTGTAACCGGGGTGGGTGAACCCTCATAGATATCAGGTGCCCACATATATAGAGTCAAAAGGGATATGGAGTCCGAAGGGGAGGGGGTTTTCTTCGGGGCTCGAGAGATGGAATAGATAGGGCCCCACAAGTTTTGAATTCGTCGCTGGGGAATTCACACGAAAGGGAACGAGGAATTATCAACGAAAAAAGTGCTCTCTGAACCGAACGTGAAAGTTGTTTTCCATCAGACGGCTGTTCCCGTAACTCTACTCTCGACTTGGATTATATATCCAAAAAGGTCCGCTCTCGGCCATTCCACACGCTGCCTAGCAGAGGCGTGGTTATCTGAAGTGGATTCTCTCTTTTGTAGTAGATGCCGAACCCGCTGTGCCCCATTGACTAAGAAGGGGGCGGACGCAGCAGCTACATGGACCCCTTCCTTTCTGTTGTTGCCAGCGCTTTCCCGGGCCGAGCTGGAGGCAGGCAAAGCCCGAAGGCTGCTATCCCAATAGGCCAGCGGGCGGAACGAGGAGAGGGCCCGGCAATCATACCACGGCGGTCAAAAAAGCGTGTTCCCTTCAGATAAGACGCACCGTAGGCCATCCTCGGCCTTCTTCGTTTTCGATGAAAAACAAATCTCGATCTCCGAAAGCGTTTTCCTTCCCCCGCCGCATCTCCCTCCCTTCGTCGAGTCTTTCCTTTAATGGTTGGGGAAAGCATTCCCTTATCTGAACTTGGTGGGCATTCCTTCCAGCCTTAGTAAAATAGGGGGTGGGTTTTGGTTTTCACATAGGCTCAAACATGATTTGAAGGGTCCTAGCTACGCCATGCGTTCAATACAAAATCTGGAAAGCTGCAGGGATGACAAAAAGAGGGCGCAGTCACTTTCATTGTTGCACTGAAAAAAAAAGGACCTAAGAGAAGAGCGTCTTCTCTTAGGTTTCTTCCTCCCGCGCCCGTCGCCGCCCGGCCCGCGTTAGAGGGGAAGATTAGCAAAGCGGGAAAAGACAGAGGGAAGGGGAGCAGCATCTTATTCTCTTCGCGAGAACTTCCGGATCGGAGAAGCATTCGGAACGGGCGTAGCGTTCATTTCGTTGGCAGAAACGATCCAATCCATTCGGGGAACCCAAAAACGAAGTATTTTGACTGAGAATCAATGATAGATAGACAAGAGATAGATAAACGATATCTAGATTTCTCTAAAAAAAAAGAAAGTATGAAGTGGTAAGAGCAGATAGATCCTATCCCCTATATCGAACACTCATTCCTATCTATTGATAGATAGATCTTCGTCAAATACCTGACTTTGCCTTTTTTTAGGAATTCCTGATATCCAAGGCAGCTTATCACAAGCACCCCACCCCATACGACTAGTTGGAGGGGCTGTTCGCCTTTTGAATCAAACAAAGTAAGTAGTAGGGGCTTCATAGCAACTTTCATTCTAAAGGAAAGCGAAGAACAAACCTTTAGTCAATAGGAGCCCTACTTCCCTCTTTCCGACCTCATCACTTCAATGAAAGGGCAAACCCATTTCTTAGTCACCGGGCTGAGCGCACCCTTGGTACTTCAATAGGGCGAGCTGTTTGATAGTGACTTCTTTCGTTTGGTAGGGCGACGAAAGGCTACTTCAATCTAGGAAACAGCCGGAAACTCGAGAGGGTCGCCTTTGGAAGCGTTCACCGGTAACAAAAGCCTCACGACATAATCAAAAGGAAGGAGTGAGGCTGACTGAATCCAATCCATAAACCCGGAAATGAAACAAAGTTCGTTCCCTTTCGTCAAGTAGGTAAAGTAGGCATACGAACCACTTTGCCTTAGACTCTATTGGAACAAAGCAAAGAAGGAGGCGGAATGGAGAAAGGAAAGGGACAAGGGCGGTCTTGCTTGGCGCGAAGGCTGCTGGTTCGGGGGTAGAGTACAGTACTAAAGGTCCTCGGACTTCCAGGCGGTTTTTCTTTTGGGAAGCTGTTCACCGTTGGATCTCGCCGATACAGCCCCCTATAGTTTTCGTTACCGAGATATCTTTTTTTTTATTGTTCCCAGGGATTTTTTGGGGAATCTGCTCCCATGCTGCAAACAGTAAAATCTGAACCTTGTCGCTCTTCTTTCTTTCCTCGCGAGCAGGAAGCACACCAGCAGCGTGCGTTGCGTGATTCTACTGTGTTTTTTGCACTTGACTGGGTGGACAGTTGACCGGAAGATAACTTCGATTCGCCCGGCCAGCAGGCGGGCGGCGTGCTTATCTTGTGTGACAACACTACAGAGCGAGTGGCTCTTCTAGGCGGGCAGCTGTGTGACAACACTACAGAGAAAGCGGCGCTTTCGT